TAAATTGGATATAGCAATAAATAAATCAGCAAAATTCTTTTATTTTAGATAGAAGAAACATTTCTTCTATCTAAAATAAAAGAATGTACCCTTCTATCCAAATCCAATTTGCATCGATAAAATAAATCCAAATTCTAGATTCCAGCAGTAGATGAATAATTGCAAATTTTTGTGTGTACGAGATTCGAATAACTTCAAAATAACTGACATAATTTTTTATTTTTCCTGATCAGAAAAATACATGAAAAAGAAAGGAGGTAGAAAAATTTTTTGATTTATGGTTAAAGAAGAAAAACAAGAAAACAGGGGTTCTGTTGAATTTCAAGTATTCAGTTTCACCAATAAGATACGGAGACTTGCTTCACATTTGGAATTACACAAAAAAGATTTTTCATCGGAAAGAGGTCTACGAAGACTTTTGGGAAAACGTCAACGTTTGCTGGCTTATTTGGCAAAGAAAAATAGAGTACGTTATAAGAAATTAATAAGTCAGTTGGATATTCGGGAGAAGTAATTTAATCGTTCGAATTTTTTTCTTATTTTATTAGTAGTCTTATAGTAGTCTTAGATTTTGCATTTTGATGAGCCTCGTTTTGAGGAATTCATGGAATAATGAATTAAGGAAGAAAAAAGAATATGAGTCTACCGTTTACAAGAAAAGATCTAATGATAGTCAATATGGGCCCTCACCACCCATCAATGCATGGTGTTCTTCGACTGATCGTTACTCTCGATGGGGAAGATGTTGTTGATTGCGAACCCATATTAGGCTATTTACACAGAGGAATGGAAAAAATCGCAGAAAACAGAACGATTATACAATACTTGCCTTATGTAACACGGTGGGATTATTTAGCTACTATGTTTACAGAAGCAATAACGGTAAATGCACCAGAATTCTTAGAGAATATTCAAATACCTCAAAGAGCCAGCTATATTCGGGTAATTATGTTAGAATTGAGCCGTATAGCTTCTCACTTGTTATGGCTTGGGCCTTTTATGGCGGATCTCGGCGCACAGACTCCTTTTTTCTACATTTTTAGAGAGAGAGAATTGATATATGATCTATTTGAAGCTGCTACAGGTATGCGAATGATGCATAATTACTTTCGCATCGGAGGAGTAGCTGCCGATCTACCTTATGGATGGATGGATAAATGTTTAGATTTCTGTGATTATTTTTTACGAGGAGTTGTTGAATATGAACAACTTATTACACAGAATCCCATTTTTTTAGAACGAGTTGAAGGAGTAGGTTTTATTAGCGGAGAAGAAGCTGTAAATTGGGGCTTATCGGGACCAATGTTACGAGCTTCTGGAATACAATGGGATCTTCGTAAAATTGATCCTTATGAGTCTTACAATCAATTCGATTGGAAAGTCCAATGGCAAAAAGAAGGAGATTCGTTAGCTCGCTATTTAGTACGAATTGGTGAAATGAAGGAATCCATCAAAATTATTCAACAGGCTGTAGAGAAAATTCCTGGAGGCCCTTATGAGAATTTAGAAGCCCGACGCTTTAAGAAAGCAAAGAATTCGGAATGGAATGATTTTGAATATAGATTTCTTGGTAAAAAACCTTCCCCAAATTTTGAATTATCAAAACAAGAGCTTTATGTAAGAGTAGAAGCTCCAAAAGGTGAATTAGGAATTTATCTGGTAGGAGATGACAGTCTTTTCCCCTGGAGATGGAAAATTCGTCCACCCGGTTTTATTAATTTACAAATTCTTCCTCAGCTAGTTAAAAAAATGAAATTGGCTGATATCATGACGATATTAGGTAGTATAGATATCATTATGGGGGAAGTTGATCGTTGAAATGATAATAGATAGGATAGAGGTAGAAACTCTCAATTCTTTTTTGAAATCGGAATTATTAAAAGAAGTCTATGGACTAATATGGATTATACCTATTTTGACCCTCCTATTGGGAATCACAATAGAAGTACTTGTAATTGTGTGGTTAGAAAGAGAAATATCCGCATCGATACAACAACGTATTGGTCCTGAATATGCCGGCCCCCTAGGACTGCTTCAAGCTATAGCAGATGGAACTAAGCTGATTTTTAAAGAGGATATCCTGCCATCCCGAGGAGAGATTCCTTTATTTAGCATTGGACCCTCTATAGCAGTCATATCCGTTTTATTAAGTTTTTTAGTTATCCCTTTTGGATATCATTTTGTTTTAGCTGATCTTAGTATTGGTGTTTTTTTATGGATTGCCATTTCAAGTATTGCTCCTATTGGTCTTCTTATGGCAGGATATAGCTCAAATAATAAATATTCTTTTTTAGGTGGTCTACGAGCAGCTGCTCAATCTATTAGTTATGAAATACCATTAACTTTTTGTGTGCTAGCAATATCTCTACGTGTGATTCGTTAAAAAAGGAGCTTTTCCTCTAAAATCTATTGAATATTTATCTTCCTTTTCTTATTCTGTATTCAGGTCGGTAAGTTAAACTAGATAGCTATATGAGTGAAACAAAACAGCTTATTAATTTGTAGTAAAAATAAAAAATCTCATTTCCTACGTACAAGAAAAAGTTGAAGTAAACATAAGCAGTGTAAACTCTTTACCCCAAGATTGAGATTGTTTGATTAGTCATCATATCTTGAAGCGGGCAAGAATAAAGGATTCGCGATATGGAATTCCATTACTAGAATATTTTTAGTTATTACTAGAACTTATAACCATATAAAAGAACCCATAAAAAGTTAGTGAGGGATTAGGAACACTAAAGTACATAAAGGATTAGTAATGAGAGAATCTAAATCATTAGACATTTTTCCTCATAAAAGGAATCATAATAAGGACTTGAAATTGGTGGAAATGATCAAGTAGTACTTTCTTCGGATTCCGATCCAGAGTATATTCCCATTCACTTGTTAAGGAAATAGCTATCAAGAACGAATTAACCCTTTATTTCTTTTTTCTTTTTAAGTATCCCCTTCCCCGGGAAAGAAGAATAGGACAAAAGATATGGAATGCAATACAAAAAAAGATCCTTATTTATTCTTTCTTTTATCTATATTCATACAGAATGGAATTCGTCATGAACTAATATCCAATTCTTTTCATTTATTAATTGCTATAACGAGTGTTTTATTCCAATATTAAGTTATTACTGAACAAGAAAAAACTGTCATTTTATTATATAAAGGATAAGATCAATTCGGAAGCGCTTTTTTATTATTTTAGCAGACGGAATTGCTTTGGTCTAATTTAGGACTTTCCAATYAATTTTATCTTACCTAATTCTATCTACGCTCGGGGGATAAGATCGAAAAGAAATAATCCTTTTTTCTGATCATAGAGGAGCCGTATGAAGCTAAGGTTTCATGTACGGTTTTGGAATAGCGGTGGGAACTGTGATGTTATCATCGACTATGATTATCTAACAGTTCAAGTACGGTTGATATAGTTGAAGCACAGTCAAAATATGGTTTTTTTGGATGGAATCTTTGGCGTCAGCCTATAGGTTTTCTAGTTTTTCTAATTTCTTCTTTGGCAGAATGTGAAAGATTACCCTTTGATTTACCAGAAGCAGAGGAAGAATTAGTAGCGGGTTATCAAACCGAATATTCCGGTATTAAATATGGTTTATTTTATCTTGCTTCTTACCTAAATTTATTAGTTTCCTCCTTATTTGTAACTGTTCTCTACTTAGGCGGGTGGAATTTTTCTATTCCCTATATATCCTTTTTTGAATTTTTCCAAATGAATAAAATTGTGGGAATTTTAGAAATGATAATGGGTATCCTTATTACATTAACTAAAGCTTTTTTATTTCTCTTCATTTCTATCACAATAAGATGGACTTTACCCCGGATGAGAATGGATCAGTTATTAAATCTTGGATGGAAATTTCTTTTACCTATTTCTCTGGGCAATCTCTTATTAACAACTTCTTCCCAACTAGTTTCACTATAAATAAGATAATACAATAACAGTAAGAATATCTTCAACACAAAAGTTCTCTCAAACAAGAGAAAGAAACATACCTTTTTTCATAGATATTTAGAATATGTTCCCTATGATAACTGGGTTCATTAGTTATGGTCAACAAACAATACGTGCCGCAAGATACATTGGTCAAGGTTTCATAATTACCTTATCCCACACAAATCGTTTACCTATAACGATTCACTACCCTTATGAAAAATCAATTACATCAGAGCGTTTCCGCGGGCGAATACACTTTGAATTTGATAAATGTATTGCTTGTGAAGTATGTGTTCGTGTATGCCCAATAGATCTACCCCTTGTGGATTGGAGATTTGAAAAGGATATTAAAAAGAAACAATTGCTTAATTATAGCATTGATTTCGGAGTTTGTATATTTTGTGGTAACTGTGTTGAATATTGTCCGACAAACTGTTTATCAATGACTGAAGAATATGAACTTTCTACTTATGATCGTCATGAATTGAATTACAATCAAATTGCTTTGAGTCGATTACCAGTCTCCATAATGGGAGATTACACAATTCAAACAATTAGGAATTCGCCTCAAAGTAAAATAGACGAAGAAAAATCTTGGAATTCAAGAACGATTACTGATTACTAGGTACTAGGATTTTTTGTTAGAAAAATCCAATAGTTTTTTACTAACTATAAAGAAAAATGAATAACTACTGCTTATTACAAATTATTCATGATTTAAAATGAGAGTAGATTTTCCTGATGTGATTTCTAACTATACAATTTATATAAAAATATCCTAATCCCTTTTTCTTTCCTTGAATCTTTTAGTTTTAGTCAGTTCATGAAAAATTTTATACTATTAATTTCTTCTTATCCATAATGGATTTACCTGGACCAATACATGAGATTCTTGTGCTATTTGGGGGATTTGTTCTTCTACTAGGGGGTCTAGGAGTAGTATTACTCACCAACCCAATTTATTCTGCCTTTTCGCTGGGATTAGTTCTTGTTTGTATAGCCTTGTTCTATTTTTTATTGAATTCCTACTTTGTAGCTGTCGCACAACTTCTTATTTATGTGGGAGCCATAAATGTCTTGATCATATTTGCTGTAATGTTTGTAAATGGCTCAGAGTGGTCTAAAGATAAGAATTATTGGACTATTGGAGATGGGTTTACTTCACTCGTTTCTATAACTATTCCTTTTTCACTAATGACTACTATCCCAGATACGTCATGGTATGGAATTCTTTGGACTACAAGATCAAACCAAATAGTAGAACAGGGTCTCATAAATAACGTTCAACAAATTGGGATTCATTTAGCAACCGATTTTTATCTTCCGTTTGAACTCATTTCCCTAATTCTTCTAGTTTCTTTAATAGGTGCAATTACTATGGCTCGACAATAATAAATTCTTAGAATTTCAAATCTAAAAAAATAACTAAAGAATAAAACAAACAATTTTTATTTAGTAAAATCCATCTACTGTCAACACAACAAATACTTTTTTTTTTCTTTTGTTGCGTAATTGTTCTATTCTAATTAATTGAATCGGTTCAATTCTTGTGCTCATATTGAAATGAATCGAGATGGATAAGGAGTTAGTTAATGATGTTTGAGCATGTACTTTTTTTGAGTGTCTATTTATTTTCGATTGGTATCTATGGATTGATTACAAGCCGAAACATGGTTAGAGCTCTAATATGTCTTGAACTTATACTGAATTCAATTAATCTAAATCTCGTAACATTTTCTGCTCTATTTGATAGTCGCCAATTAAAAGGAGACATTTTCGCAATTTTTGTTATAGCCCTTGCGGCGGCTGAAGCAGCTATTGGACTATCCATTCTTTCTTCCATCCATCGTAACAGGAAATCCACTCGTATCAACCAATCGAATTTTTTGAATAATTAGGCATAGAATTCTCTAAACAAAGGCGCATATATAATAATAAGGAACATTAAGATTAAKAAAATTCGAGTCTTCTTTTCTTATTTTTATTTGAGAATACCTATTTTTGAAGTAGGTTATTTCAGAGTATTCTTTTTTACTTATTAAATTTTTCATTTTTGCAATTCATTGATATTGCAATATTCAAATTGCAATAATTTATATTGCAAAGATAATAGCCAATGGCTAATTCGAATTAGTATGTAGAATTCGTATAATTATGACTGTTGAAGCCTTAAATTCAAGTCTCTTGGCTCTTTTCACGCTTTCTCACAAACAGATTAAGAAATATATTGCATTATTTATTAAAGTTTGGATAAACCATTGCTTCGTCTGGTGTCTACAATACATATAACTTATATAGTACTAATTTCATTTTTACCAGATCGAAAATTATTATGTTGAAAAGGAAAATTTCTAGATCCAATGTCACATTCTGTAAAAATTTATGATACATGTATAGGATGCACTCAATGTGTACGAGCTTGTCCAACAGATGTATTAGAAATGATACCTTGGGATGGATGTAAAGCCAAGCAAATTGCTTCTGCGCCGAGAACCGAAGATTGCGTGGGTTGTAAGAGATGCGAATCCGCCTGCCCAACAGATTTTTTAAGTGTCCGCGTTTATTTAGGGCCTGAAACAACCCGCAGCATGGCTCTATCTTATTGATACGTTACAAAAAACTCCACTTGAATCGTCTGATTCCTCTTTACCGAAGAAGCCTGTGCTCAATATAATCGAGCATGGGCTTTTCTGGTCAAAACGTATCTTGTCTTTATTACTTTATCATGAGTTATTTTCCTTGGTTAACAATACTTGTTGTTTTGCCGATATTTGCAGGTTCATTAATTTTCTTTTTACCCCATAAAGGAAACAAAATTGTTAGGTGGTATACTATATCTATTTGTTTATTAGAATTCCTTCTAATGACTTATGCATTCTGTTATCATTTCCAATTAGAGGATCCCTTAATCCAATTAAGGGAGGATTCTAAATGGATAGATGTTTTTGATTTCCACTGGAGATTGGGAATCGATGGACTTTCATTAGGATCTATTTTATTGACAGGATTTATCACTACTTTAGCTACTTTAGCGGCTTGGCCAATTACCCGGAATTCGCGATTATTCTATTTCCTGATGCTAGCAATGTATAGCGGTCAAATAGGATTATTTTCTTCACGAGACCTTTTACTTTTTTTTATCATGTGGGAGTTAGAATTAATTCCTGTTTACTTACTTTTATCCATGTGGGGGGGGAAAAGGCGTCTATATTCAGCTACCAAGTTTATTTTGTATACTGCAGGCGGTTCCATTTTTTTCTTAATCGGAGTTCTGGGTATGGGCTTATATGGTTCCAACGAACCAATATTAGACTTGGAACGATTGATTAATCAATCATACCCTGCAACATTGGAAATACTACTTTATTTTGGCTTCCTTATTGCTTATGCTGTCAAATTGCCGATTATACCTCTACATACGTGGTTACCAGATACCCACGGGGAAGCACATTACAGTACATGTATGCTTTTAGCGGGAATCTTATTAAAGATGGGAGCATATGGATTGATTCGGATCAATATGGAATTGTTACCTCATGCTCATTATCTATTCTCCCCCTGGTTGGTAATAATAGGAGCGGTGCAAATAATCTATGCAGCTTCAACTTCTCTTGGTCAACGAAATTTCAAAAAAAGAATAGCCTACTCCTCCGTATCTCACATGGGTTTCATAATTATAGGAATTGGTTCCATAACCAACATTGGACTAAATGGAGCTATTTTACAAATATTATCCCATGGATTTATCGGTGCTACACTATTTTTCTTGGCAGGAACGGCTTGTGATAGAATGCGTCTTGTTTATCTCGAAGAACTGGGAGGGATATCTATACCAATGCCAAAAATGTTTACTATGTTTAGTAGCTTTTCAATGGCTTCTCTTGCCTTACCAGGAATGAGCGGTTTTGTTGCAGAATTAGTAGTATTTTTTGGACTAATTACTAGTCCAAAATTTATGTTAATGCCAAAAATGCTAATTACTTTTGTAATGGCAATTGGAATGATATTAACTCCTATTTATTTATTATCTATGTTACGCCAGATGTTCTATGGATACAAGTTATTTCATGTTCCAAACGCAAATTTTGTGGATTCTGGACCACGAGAACTCTTTCTTTTAATCTGTATCTTTTTACCAGTAATAGGAATTGGTATTTATCCAGATTTTGTTCTCTCGCTATCCGTTGACAGGGTAGAGGCTCTCTTATCCAATTATTATCCTAAATAGGATTTTCTTTTTTTAACAAGTCCGCTCTATATTTCATAATGGAAAAATCGAAAAATTCCGAAAAAAGTAAAAAAGTCTAATTAGATCTATTTCGAATTTTTGGGAACCCCTTTGAAAAGACGTTCAAAGGGGTTCTCAAATCCAAAAAAATGGGAAAAAACCTTCATTTTATGAATGTTTTATGTTATGTAATCATTTAGATGGTAATGTAAATGAACCATAACTATGTAAACCTATTCCTAAAAGATTGATACCAAAATAGCAGATCCAAATTATAAGAAATCCTATCGAAGCTACAAATGCGGAATTCGTACCCTTCCAACTTGGATTTGTTCTACTATGTAAATAAATTGCAAATATGGTCCAGGTAATAAATGCCCAAGTTTCCTTAGGATCCCAATTCCAATAGGATCCCCACGCCTCATTAGCCCATACTGCTCCACAAAGAATACCTATGGTTAAAAGGGTAAACCCTAGACTAATAACACGATAACTCCAAGAATCCAAACGCTCGGTTAATTGATATTTGTAATAATTTGGAAATGAAGGAAAAGAGGTGTTTTTTAAGGCACTTCTTTTTGCATAGAAATATTCAATCTCACTAAATAAAAATGTTTTAAGTAATTTTCTTTTTTTATTTTTAGAAAAGAAATCGAAATTCTTTCGAAATCTAATGATTAGAAGAGCGGCGGATAATAAGGATCCGCACAAAAGAGTTGCATAGCTTAGTAACATCATACTGACATGCATCATTAACCACTGAGATTGGAGAGCAGGTACTAGTATTGTAGATTGATGCATTTCAGTTAAAAGACCTGACGTGGCAAAGCCTTGCGTTAAAATAGTACTTGGCGTAGTTATTGCGCTTAAATCATTTTTAGAGTTCTGTATCTTAGGAATAGTATGAAGAATATACAGAGCCCATGAAAGGAAGATCAATGACTCATATAAATTACTTAATGGAAAATGTCCCGAAGAAACCCAACGAGAAACTAAGAATCCTGTTATAGAGAAAAAAGTAGCTATCATTCCTTTTTCTGACGAATCACGTAATCCCCTAAGTTCACGAACTAATAAGGTTATCAAATGAATCGTAATCACAATGGAAATTGTTGAGAAAGAGATATGCGTTAGTATATGTTCTAAAGTTGCAAATAGCATAAGGAGAAGGTCCCATTACAAAATTGGAAATTTCGAATTGAATCCATTTTCTAATCTATTGTATTCTTTTTCGAGAATGCCGCCACTCGGACTCGAACCGAGATGCTTGAGCACTGCTTCCTAAGAGCAGCGTGTCTACCAATTTCACCATGGCGGCTAACTTGAAATAATAGTTAACTTAAAAGAATAATAGTTATTTTCTCGCGAATCGTCGAGATTGGGAGAATCCATAGAATTCAGGAAAATTATTAGAATTTTATCTTTAAATACAAAGAGTTTTGTATTTTGAAAAGTTTCTTGAGTCAAAGCCTTTACGCTCTTATTAATATGATTTACCAGTCCTAAACCTGTGACTTTTGGATAAGATCGGTAGAAATTCTAAATCCTATTGCAAGAGTACTCTACTTTTGATAATAGAATCCTCCTATTTTTTTATGAGGATTCCATTATCAAAAGTTCTTTGATAGGAAAAAATGAGGACACAATATACCAAAACTTTTGTTCTATATAACAGAATAACAGAGGGATTAGTTCTAAGAATATTGTACCCAGGAATTCGACACATAAAAGTACATTCATTAATTAATCCAAATTATTCATTCATATTAAATAATTGGAATTTCTTTGAGATAGTTCAATCCAGATTATTCCAAAACCTGATTATTTGTGTGTTACCCAGAAAAACCTTTTGGTTTTGGATGCTCGTTACCGCTCAAAAATGATCTTGATTTTGCTAAGGAATAAGATTGTACTATGGAAAAATAAGTTTTTTTCTTCCAAATATTTTTACGAATACGCTTTTTTGACATCGAAGTACGTTTTTTTGGAACTGCCATTCAAAAGGGGAATTAGTTTTTTTTTAGTTGTATGTGAAAGACATCTATTGCCGCAAATCAATCCTTCTTTCCGTTTTTTCTTAGTATTTATACTTAGATACTGAAAGATAATGAAATTTAAAATTATTTTTTACTTCATTTTGTCTAATGTGGATAAGAAAAGAGTTTTTCGCGTATTTTTCTTTTCATATATATTTTAGACTTTGTTTTAATAATATACAATATATACAAAGATATATTATAAACAAAGGTTTTCTATTTAAATCAATTTATATATCAAATATACTCCATATATAAATCTAAGGTATGGGGGATAAGCCCCCATATAATATGGGAAGATAAAACGAAGGTAAAATTCAAATAGTTAATTAAGTTGAGAAGATATTCGAGAATGGAATTCCAGTCAAAATAAAAAAAGAATAGGAATAGAAAGTAAACTGATTCAATCTTTTTTTGTATTTTAATAAATATCTTTTTTTTTTCTAATAACTAAATAACGAAATTCTTTGATTAAGTTTTTGAATTTAAGCAACTAAACCCATTCCGAATTTTGGAATATTTCAATGATACAAATTTGGAAAAAATCAGAATTCCAGTATTTTTTCTTATTCTTATTTTGTTTTTTTAATTCCTTCAGAAAGAAATAAGAATAAGTTTGGTGAATCGGAAACAATTTTATAGAAAAAAAGAACTATAAATTTCAACTAAAAATTGCTATTTCTTTTCTTATGGAACATACATATCAATATGCCTGGGTAATCCCTCTTCTCCCACTTCCAGTTATTATGTCAATGGGGTTTGGGCTTTTTCTTATTCCGACAGCAACAAAAAATCTTCGTCGCATATGGGCTTTTCCTAGTGTTTTACTCTTAAGTATAGCTCTGGTATTCTCAGTTCACCTGTCTATTCAACAAATAAAAGGGAGTTCTATCTATCAATATCTATGGTCTTGGACCATCAATAATGATTTTTCCTTAGAATTTGGATACTTGATCGACCCCCTTACTTCTATTATGTTAATACTAATTACTACTGTGGGAATCTTGGTTCTTATTTATAGTGACGATTATATGTCTCACGATGAGGGATATTTGAGATTTTTCGTTTATATAAGTTTTTTTAATACTTCCATGTTGGGATTGGTTACTAGTTCCAATTTGATACAAATTTATTTTTTTTGGGAACTTGTGGGAATGTGTTCCTATTTATTGATAGGCTTTTGGTTTACACGCCCAATTGCAGCGAGTGCTTGTCAAAAAGCTTTTGTAACTAATCGTGTAGGGGATTTTGGTTTGTTATTAGGAATTTTAGGTTTTTTTTGGATAACAGGTAGTTTAGAGTTTCGGGATTTGTTCAAAATAGCTAATAACTGGATTCCTAATAATGGGATTAATTCATTACTTACTACTTTGTGTGCTTTTTTATTATTTCTTGGTGCAGTTGCAAAATCTGCACAATTCCCTCTTCACGTATGGTTACCTGATGCTATGGAAGGACCCACTCCCATTTCGGCTCTTATACACGCAGCAACTATGGTTGCTGCGGGGATTTTTCTTCTAGCTCGACTTCTTCCTCTTTTCATATCCCTACCTTTGATAATGAGTTTCATTTCCTTAGTAGGTACAATAACACTTTTCTTAGGAGCGACTTTAGCTCTTGCTCAGAGAGATATTAAAAGAAGCTTAGCCTATTCTACAATGTCTCAATTGGGTTATATGATGTTAGCTCTAGGTATAGGTTCTTATCAAGCAGCTTTATTCCATTTGATCACTCATGCTTATTCGAAAGCTTTATTGTTCTTGGGATCCGGATCTGTTATTCATTCAATGGAACCTCTTGTTGGATATTCACCAGATAAAAGTCAGAATATGGTTCTTATGGGTGGTTTAAAAAAATATGTTCCTATTACAAGAACGACTTTTTTATTGGGTACACTTTCTCTTTGTGGTATTCCACCTCTTGCTTGCTTCTGGTCCAAAGATGAAATCCTTAGTAATAGTTGGTTGTATTCACCTTTTTTTGGAATAATAGCTTCTTTTACTGCAGGATTAACTGCATTTTATATGTTTCGAATATATTTACTTACTTTTGATGGGTATTTGCGTGTTCATTTTCAAAATTACAGTAGTACTAAAGAAGGTTCGTTGTATTCAATATCCTTATGGGGAAAAAGCATACCCAAAGGAGTCAATAGAGATTTTGTTTTATCAACAATGAAGAATGGAGTTTCTTTTTTTTCACAAAATATACCCAAAATTCCTGGTAATACAAGAAATAGGATAGGATTTTTTAGTACTTCCTTTGGAGCTAAAAATACTTTTGTCTATCCTCGCGAAACTGGAAATACTATGCTATTTCCTCTTCTTATATTACTGCTTTTTACTTTGTTCATTGGATCCATAGGAATCCATTTTGATAATGGAGTAATGGATAACGGAACATCAGAGTTAACCATATTATCAAAGTGGCTAGCCCCTTCGATAAGCTTTTTCCAGGAAAGTTCTAATTCTTCCATAAATTCATATGAATTTCTCACTAATGCTATTTCTTCTGTAAGTTTAGCTATTTTTGGTCTATTCATAGCATATATATGCTATGGATCCGCTTATTCTTTTTTTCAGAATTTGAATTTCAAAAATTCCCTTGTAAAAGGGAATCCAAAAAAGAACTTTTTGGATCAAGTAAAAAAAAAGGTATACAGCTGGTCATATAATCGCGGTTATATAGATGTTTTCTATACTAAGTTCTTTATTCTGGGTATAAGAAGATTTGCCGAACTAACGCATTTTCTTGATAAAGGTGTTATTGATGGAATTATCAATGGAGTGGGTCTTGCTGGTTTTTGTATAGGAGAAGAAATTAAATATGTGGGGGGAGGGCGAATATCGTCTTATCTATTCTTTTTTTTATGTTATGTATCCTTGTTCATATTCTTTTTTCTTCCTTAATTCATTATTCCATGAATTCCTCAAAACGAGGCTCATCAAAATGCAAAATCTAAGACTACTATAAGACTACTAATAAAATAAGAAAAAAATTCGAACGATTAAATTACTTCTCCCGAATATCCAACTGACTTATTAATTTCTTATAACGTACTCTATTTTTCTTTGCCAAATAAGCCAGCAAACGTTGACGTTTTCCCAAAAGTCTTCGTAGACCTCTTTCCGATGAAAAATCTTTTTTGTGTAATTCCAAATGTGAAGCAAGTCTCCGTATCTTATTGGTGAAACTGAATACTTGAAATTCAACAGAACCCCTGTTTTCTTGTTTTTCTTCTTTAACCATAAATCAAAAAATTTTTCTACCTCCTTTCTTTTTCATGTATTTTTCTGATCAGGAAAAATAAAAAATTATGTCAGTTATTTTGAAGTTATTCGAATCTCGTACACACAAAAATTTGCAATTATTCATCTACTGCTGGAATCTAGAATTTGGATTTATTTTATCGATGCAAATTGGATTTGGATAGAAGGGTACATTCTTTTATTTTAGATAGAAGAAATGTTTCTTCTATCTAAAATAAAAGAATTTTGCTGATTTATTTATTGCTATATCCAATTTATAGAATTGATACACCATTTAATTGATATCATTTAGCAAAATGAAACACAGCATATGCATCCATCTTTCGGCTCGAGAATTTCACGGGAGAGAGATATAGTATAAGAAATAGGCTGTTAAGTAACTCTAAATGAATTGTGGATACATCTGTATCCTTAACATACTGAAACGACTGCCATTATTCGTATCAAAGCAATAGCGATTCATAAAAGCAAAATCTTGTAATCAATGGTGGGCCAATAATGAATTTTTTTGCATATGTATTAAGACGCTTGGTCTGATTTCGAAATTGTCCAGAGTTTTTTATGTTGTTTTCCTTGCAAAATGATGGATCTCCTTCCGTAACTTTCCAATTACGAGTACGAGAATTGAAAGACATGAAAATTCTCAATTCTCTACAGCGTCTAGGAGATAGATAGAATATTTTCAGGAACAAGAAAATCAGAAGAATCTTTTTCTCTATTCACTACCATTCCGCGTCTTCGACTTCTATTAGTTTCTTTTCTTCTTTAATGCAATAGCTATAGTTTGATATAGAATCCATTTCTCAAAGTAATGGAAACCATTCTCTTATAGGAAATGGTTCGAAAATCGCTATTCCACCTTTTAGGTTTAGGTATCGTGAAAAGTGATACCTGTGAAGATCGTGCATTTCAGTCACATTCAGATCCGTTTTTCGAGTTCATGATATAACCAAATTGGATGGATCTTCCACCCGTTTAGCTAAGAAAGAATAGATGCGGAGGTGGATAATAGATCGATATGAAGATCATGAGCTGCCCCATAATGAAACCACCAGTAGTCGCGAATATCTCCTTCTTCCCTAACCCAAGATTGGAGAAAGAAGATCTAAGAGGGATCTATGTAGAATGTGGTCAGAAATCCATAATAGAGTCCGACCACAACGACCGAATTAATTTTCCTCATCGAGAAACTTAGACTACTAAGTAGAAAAGATTTGAAAATCATGGCATGGGTCTCCTTTTTTCTTTCTTTAGAGTTTTCTATATGCACAATTTCTCGATGTTTCGATGAGAATTTCTTGACTTTCCATATATAGAAAGAGATAGACTATAAATGGCATCTCTTATGTCAATAAGACCAAAGGAATGGATATTAAATGATAGGAAGTGCTAGGAAGTGAAATAGAATGAAATAGAGCCACTTTGGACTTCCCTATAAAATGAGGCATGGAACGGAGCCACTACGAAGAAATTCCGGGAGTTACGAAAGAAGCTTCGGACTCATATTGTTCATGGGTTGAGAGC